ATACATCAATAAGAAGTTAATTCGAGAAGTTTAGTGACTTTTTCTATTATAAGAAAAGGGAGTTAAAAGAAATCTTTATTGAAAAATCGAATAAAAGGTCCTTTCGTTAGAAGTCAGAAAAACCTGCTATAACTATCAAAAAGAACGAGGACTGGAATCTATACATTGATTCTTTTTTTTTATTAATTTTTGGAACCTTAATTTTTTGAACCGTATGCATCAAAAGGTGCATGTACGGTTCCTAAGGGATACAATTTTACCCTAATCAACCGACTTTATCGAGAAAGATTACTTTTTTTAGGCCAAGGGGTTGATAGTGAGATCTCGAATCAACTTATCGGTCTTTTGGTATATCTTAGTATCGAGGATGATACCAAAGATATTTATTTATTTATAAACTCTCCTGGGGGGTGGGTAATACCGGGAATAGCTATTTATGATACTATGCAATTTGTACGGCCGGATGTCCATACAGTATGCATGGGGTTAGCTGCCTCCATGGGATCTTTTCTCCTGGTCGGAGGAGAAATTACCAAACGTCTAGCATTCCCTCACGCTTGGCGCCAATGAGGTTTTTATTTGAAAGAAAAAAGAAGACTATGCCTTCGCCATATGAATATTAAGTAACAATAGCATGGCACTTCGAATTCGATATGATAATTTTTTTTATTCAAAACATTAGATTCTGTATCGAGAGAGTAGTATGAGATAAAAAAGATTTCCGATTTTCTCTTATCTATCGGGAGTCCAGTTCAGCGTCACAAACCTTTTTTTGTTTTCACACCGGGAGACTCTTAACAAAATTTTTGTTATGAAAGAGCGCGAAAAACAAGATTTTTATCGAATCAAAAAGAAACTTTGGGATTGCTGAATCCCAGACAACAAAATAAAATATATACAGCAACGGAGCCATCATAGTATTTTTGAAATCCTTCGAAAGGAAGGATGGCTTTTTGATCATTTACCTATCTGCCCCGGGCCTGCTGGGTTTTCTTTTTTTCTCCTTCTTCAATTCTTCAATGTAGGGTAAGGTCAATTTTATTGTAGAGCCGTATGCAATGCAAAAATGATGCCTGTACGGTTGTTCAATTCTATCTTTTTTTCTTTTCTATTCGCTTTATCATGCGAGATAAAGAAACCTTTTATTATGATCATCAGGGTAATGATCCATCAACCTGCTAGTGGTTTTTATGAGACACAAGTGGGAGAATTTATCTTGGAAGCGGAAGAGCTGCTGAAACTGCGTGAAACCATCACAAGGGTTTATGTACAAAGAACGGGTAAACCATTATGGGTTGTATCCGAAGACATGGAAAGAGATGTTTTTATGTCAGCAATAGAAGCACAAGCTTATGGAATTATTGATCTTGTAGCAGTTGAATGAAAATAACGTAAGATAGATTTCATGCAAACACATGATTTGAGATTCAATCTCCGAGATTCTTAATTCTCTTAAATAGAAGTAATTCATAATCAAATCATCCGGTTAGGATCAATCTAAACCAGCCCATTTATTATGTATACGATTCAACATGCCAACGATTAAACAACTTATTAGAAATACAAGACAGCCGATCAGAAATGTCACCAAATCCCCCGCCCTTCGGGGATGCCCTCAGCGCCGAGGAACATGTACTAGGGTGTATGTGCGACTCGTTTAGATCGTGAGCTGGCACAAAAAAAGAAAACAGATTTTCCAGTATCAATGATCAGTACCGCTGAATAGGATAGAATGGAAGAAAGAATTTCATTTCTTCCACTATATAATATATAAAAAAATCTATCATATCTCTTCATTGTGTATGAAATTTATGGTTTTCGTTGGTGCAAATCCAATCACCTCAATTTAAGGTGAGAGACTATTCTCCAGTGATAGCAAATGGTTACCATTAAGCGGAGGAAATCTTATTAAAAAAGATTAGGTCCCCACTTTGGAAAGAACGGACTAACAGGGTCAGCTACCCAGCTAACTTTCAGAATTAAATACCGTTACTGTATAGGTAGATCTCATTGTGAAAGACCTATTTATTAATGGATAATTCGTGGGTAGAGCCAAAGAGTGGGAACTATACAAGTTCCCACTAACATAAAGTAAAAGCTCCGGTGTATAGAAAAGACCTCGCCGTTTAAGAAGTAACCATAAAAACGATGGAACCCACTATTTTATTTTTTTATTGACTCTATTTTTAGACACCTAGCAGAAGACAATTTCTTATTTTGCAGTGAAATATCTAAAAAAATCGTGGTCGGGGAGGTTATAGTAGCCAAAGCCATTGGAATTAAAATTTTATACATTGGAAAAATCCGTTTTGTTATTAATAGACTAGGAAAGGGGAAAATAATAACTGAAAGAACGGAAATCAATTAGTTATTCATCAAAGGTTCATTTATTCAATTATTCAATGACTAGAATTAAACGGGGATATATAGCTCGTAGACGTAGAACAAAAATTCGTTTATTTGCATCAAGCTTTCGAGGAGCTCATTCAAGACTTACTCGAACTATTACTCAACAGAAAATAAGAGCTTTGGTTTCGGCTCATCGGGATAGGGGTAGGCAAAAGAGAAATTTTCGTCGTTTGTGGATCACTCGAATAAACGCAGTAATTCGCGAAAATAAAGTATCTTATAGTTATAGTCGATTAATACACGATCTATATAAGAAACAGTTGCTTCTTAATCGTAAAATACTTGCACAAATAGCTATATTCAATAGGAAATCTCTTTACATGATTTCCAATGAGATCATAAACGAAGTCGAATCCACCGGAATAATTTAAACGGAGTTCCCCGGAGAATGAACTCCGGGAGGATAGAATAGAAATTACTATGAGTCAATATTTAAAAAGATTCAAAATGAATAAACACGTTAAATAAAAAAGTTTATTCTTTTCCGGTTTAGTATTTAGATTACGACACGGTAATTCAATCTAGATTCTCGGATTTTTCGATCAAAAAAAGTACCAATCCGAACTCAAAGGGGGTTGGAATTAGAATTCAAGTGAAGAAAGAGTAAGGTAAGGAAGGCTAGTTATTGCTAGTTCTAAGACCAGTAGTTCTGGGGGCCGACTCGGTTCTTTCAAATTGTTTCTCATTATTGAGAAAGGGTAACAAAGATAAAATACGAGCTTGTTTTATGGCAGTAGTAATTAATCGTTGTTGTTTCAAGGTCAATCTATTCACCCGTCTAGATAATATTTTTCCTTGTTCACTAATAAATCGACTAATTAAACTCATGTTTCTATAATCAATTCGATCCCCCGATTGAATCGGGGGCAAACGCTTACGAAAAGGTCGCTTGGATTTATCCATAGTTTGTTTGTTTATTCCTTATACCGAAAATCCTATTTCTTAATTCTAATTCATTTTAACCAAAATAGGATTTGATTTATTTATATATGTTATATAATGTTATTTTTTCTATTTCCTTGAAAGGGTAACACGGAGATACTCTATTTTTTTATCTCCCCATGGATGGTATGTTTGGAACAATAGCGACAGAATTTTCTCAATTCTAATCGATTAGGTGTATTCTGTCGGTTCTTTTGAGTAATATATCTGGAAATGCCCATCGATCTCTTACTCTTATTAGCACCATTTCGGACACAAGCGGTACATTCCAAAATTACCCTTAGTCGGACATCTTTACCCTTGGCCATGAACCCCCTTTTTAATTTTGGATTTACCCAACTCTTCTATTTTCAATTTGAAACGAAGAAGAGAGGCAGAAAAAACAGAAGTTACTAACTTCAAACCTAAAAGATCAATACAAATACAGTAATGGAAATCGTAGTAAATAAAAAGAATAAGTAATACAATGATTTCTAAACTCTATTTCATGAAATAAATACAGTTGAAAATGAAAATGTAAAATACTCTTGCCTTAGACCCGCATTTCAATTCTATCCTCCCGGAGTTCATGTAATTAAAACTGGAGTCTGGGTCTTACAGACATTGAATCCTTTTTGATTCTTTCTCTTTCCTCCCTTATTCTAAAAGGGAAAAAAGAGAAAAGAGGGGGGTTAGTCACAGATATTTTATCGTATCTTTAATCTTTTTAATCCCTTTCCATGTCAATAACTAGAATGAAAAAAAGGGGAATGTCAACGCATCCGGAAAAAAGCGATTAATCTCTATCAATAGACCCGCTAAAGCTCCAAACCATAATGTGCTTAGAACTGGTGCCACGGAGAGATATGTTTTTAGATCTCGCATTCAAAACCCTCCTTATTTTATTGTAATATGTAATAGATAAAAATAATGCATATATAATCAGATGCATATGTAGTAGTTAAGGACTTCTTTTAGTTGTACACAAAATCCCTAATTCAAATTGAATTATACAATAATCTAGTAAATAAGATTTTTCTTTTATTAAAAAAGAAAAAAGTATTCCCCTACTTACCGAGTATTTCCAAAAATACTAATTTTTATATTATACTTTTCGATTGGATTCCATATTTCATATGTATATAAGCCTTTGTACTATTATATGTTAAATGAGACCTTAAATGAGACCAAAAAGACGAAATGGGCAGAAAATTTACGTATATCCGTGGATAAAATAGCAATGTGGAAAACAAGACAGGAATTCTCTACAATGACATTGTAGAGCAATTGAAGGGATGTAGCGCAGCTTGGTAGCGCGTTTGTTTTGGGTACAAAATGTCACGGGTTCAAATCCTGTCATCCCTACTTATTACTGTTCAAAAGACAAAAGAGCAGTAACGAGGGATCTGTTGAGATCGATTCAAAACAGAAGAGAATCCTTTTCTTTACGGTCTTATCGAGAAAGCGCTCTTAGTTCAGTTCGGTAGAACGTGGGTCTCCAAAACCCGATGTCGTAGGTTCAAATCCTACAGAGCGTGATTTTTTTCTTCTTAGATCTAATTAGACTCAGCAACTTGTACAGCAATCAAAATTTGACCTCCTGTAAATCAGGAGGTCAATTCAAAAAGGAGATGTTAATTAATCAAAGGTCCAACTGATCACCCCGCCTG